CATTTTTTGTAAACTCTTATCCTCTTTTTATTGAATTTATAATTTAGCATTATCCCACATGGATACAATCAATCTAAATGAGCGAATTTATTAGTCTAAATCATTGCATAGAAATAGAAGTCTTTGGTTGATCTAAGTTCATGTAATTTATTCTTTAATTAATATTTTCTTTTGGTCAATCTTTGAATTGAATAAAACCGACTGAAATGGGAATCGCTTTATAGAACCTAATTTTTTTTACAATTCCCTAATATCGTAATCTTTTTTACTATTCTTCTAGATCTTATATACTTTTTTGTCTATTTATGTGTATATTTCTGTTCACGAAGAAGATTATCTCGAGCAAGGCATAGATTACCTTGCACTAAGCTAAAAAAGACTATTTCGAAACTTAGTCAATGGTGGCCCTCCATGGATTCACCTATATAAGCCGCAGCTAAAGTTGCAAAAATAAGAGCTTGAATACCACTTGTAAATAATCCAAGGAACATGACAGGTATAGGAACCACTAAAGGTACTAAAGAAACAAGAACAACAACTACTAATTCATCCGCTAATATATTTCCAAAAAGTCGAAAGCTAAGTGATAAAGGTTTTGTGAAATCTTCTAAAATGTTAATAGGTAAAAGAATTGGAGTTGGTTGTATATATTTACCGAAATAACCTAATCCTTTTTTGCTAAGGCCCGCATAAAAATATGCTATTGACGTAAGTAAAGCTAAAGCAACGGTAGTATTTATATCATTCGTGGGTGCGGCTAACTCCCCATGAGGTAACTCTATGATTTTCCAAGGTAAAAGCGCCCCTGACCAATTAGAAACAAAAATAAATAGAAACAAAGTTCCAATAAAGGGAACCCATGGACCATATTCCTCTCCAATCTGGGTTTTGCTCACATCTCGAATAAATTCAAGGATATATTCGAAGAAATTCTGACCGTCAGTAGGAATGGTTTGTGGATTCCGAACAGTTACAATGGCTGAACCTAATAAGATAAGAATTACAACCCAAGAAGTAATAAGTACTTGGGCATGGACTTGGAAACCGCCTATTTTCAAATAGAAATGCTGGCCTACTTCCACCCCGGATATTTCATATAACCCCTTTAATGTGTTAATGGAATATGATAGAACATTCATATTGTCCTCTGAAAGAAAGAAAACTTTACAAGAAATTATTTTGATTCAACCGTCTTTTTTTCTACTTGCTCACTTGAATTGTATATTTTATATTTTATATACCAACTAATCACATAATATCCCCAGTTTTTTATCTCTTTTATGAGATTCCGAAATAGTAATGGATTTCGTCAATCTATGGAATTCAAAAAAGAATTTATTTATCTTATTATTAATCAGGGATTTCGTATATAGCTAGAACGCCCTTCACAAATCGCAAATACTAATTTGTTAAGAATTAAGCGGATTGAGGCTATAGCGTCATCATTCGCTGGAATCGAAATATCTGTGAGATCCGGGTCACAGTTTGTATCAATTAAACAAATTGTTGGAATTCCCAAAGTGATACATTCTTGAAGAGCCATATATTCTTCTTGCTGATCAACGATTATTACAATATCGGGTAACCCTGTCATATATTTAATCCCGCCCAAATATGTTTGCAAGTGAAATAACTGTCTCTTTAATCGAGCCGCATCCCCTTTCGGAAGGCGGTTGATTCCCCCTGTCTTTTGTTCCATTCTCAAGTCCCTGAACTTTTGAAGTCTCATTTCTGTAGTGGACCAATTCGTTAAAAGGCCACCTAGCCATTTTTTATTAACATAATGACACCGAGCTCTTATTGCAGCCCGCGCTACTGGATCAGCTGCTTTATTTTTGGTACCAACAATTAAGAATTGTTTTCTCCTACTTGCTGCATCAAAAACTAAATCACACGCTTCTGATAAAAAACGAGCAGTTCTAGTAAGATTTGTAATATGAATACCCTTACGCTTTGCAGAGATATAAGGTGCCATTTTTGGATTCCATTTTCTAGTAGCATGACCAAAATGAACTCCTGTTTCCAACATCTCTTTCAAATTAATGTTCCAATATCTTCTTATCATTTCTCTCCACACTTTCTCTCTTTTTTTTTTCAAAGAAAAAAAAAGAAACGAGATACCCTGAACTAAATAATTGTTCCGATGGAACCTTTTCTTTTCCCGTAATTGGACGTTGATACACGATCCAAGCGATTAATTTCTTTCTATTCTTTATTATCTTTATATTATCTTTATTTATTACTATATTTTATTTATTACTCTATATTATCTTTATTTATTACTTTTATTTATTACTATTAACAAATATTAACAAATCACATGGAAATGTAAGAAATCAAAGGAACACTGACAGTTAAAAGGACGAATCCACTCTTAGGAATCGTTAAATCCTATAAATGATTGTTCTGATATATTATAGAAATTTTTTGAAATGCAAGAATCAAATAACTCTCTGTGGTGAAACAAAATATCTCTCATTTCTCCCTCGAATAAATTCTTCTTTTTGGTTTTGAAAGGAATGATCTTATGTTGGCTTGAGCGGTGCGTTAATCCTTTGAATCCGGTACCAACGGGTATCATACCACCTAGAACGACATTTTCTTTCAGGCCTTTCAGCCAATCGATACGACCGCGGAGAGCAGCTTTTGCTAAAACGCGAGCAGTTTCTTGAAAACTCGCTTCGGATATGAAACTTTGAGTACTCAGAGATGCTCTCGTTATTCCCAAGAATACGGTTCGGTAACAAATCGCTTCTTCCAAAGCGCGCATCGCTCGTTCCGCCCGCAACAATCCAATTAGTTCTCCGGGTGAAAAAACATTAGACATTCCATCTTCTGAAACCAGGACTTTTGATGTTATTTGGCGTACAATAATTTCTATATGCCTATTATGGATCTGAACCCCCTGGGATCGATAAACCTTTTGGATCTTATTAACCAAGGAAATACGACTTTGCACTATAGTTAGCTCAGCACCAATCAAAAATCCCCAAGGAATTCCAACAATTCTTGTTATACACTCGTTCCAATTCTCCACTCTCTTTTCTAGGTTTATCGATATTGAATCAATTGAGCGCACTTCTAACACCTGTTCCACTTTTGGAAGACCCTGCGTTATATCACCAGATCTCGATTTTTCATATATAAATGTAACTAATGTATCTCCTTCGTAAAGGATTTCCCCATAATGGCCATGAACAGTTGCTCCTGGAGTAGCCAAATAGGGCTTAGCCAATCTTAGTATTACAGAGTCAGCGTCAACAATTAGAACTTGACCTGATTTTAGGGGCGGTCCGTTTTTTGTCATACATACATTTTCACAAATAAACTGTCCCAGGTTAATTGTTGTGAATGTTTCTTCACAATAATTATGATGATAATTATGATGGAGAAAATACCAATTCAATTTGAATGGATTCAAAACGTTGTTACTGTACGGATCGTGATTAACAATTCTACCGTTCTCATCCATTAAATAATATTTTAGTACTTTTAAAGTCTGTTTTAATTTTAAATTCTCAAGTTTCAAATATTTAATTACCGAGATCCGATTATGAGTTAGTAAATGGTAAAATGAGTAAAAATTCGCAATTTGAAGGGCTGTTCCTAAGGGGCCCAACAAATTCCTAATTGGAATTATTGGATCTCTTTTAGTTGATTCTTTTATTACATTATAATATTTTACACCGTTGGATGGATCCATTCGAAAACAATTAGATGATGACAAAATTATCAAAGATTGACATTCCATATTTCTATTCAACAACGTACTAATACTAATAGTTCCTTGATTTTGTTTAAGTGATTGTGGAATCCTTGTCTTGGAATAAATCGAATAAAATGGATTAATATTGGTATTGGTGCGATCTGGCCCATTATCAGAGATCAATCCCGAACTTGATGAATTGTTCCTTTTTCTGTTGATATAGGAAATGGGTGATTTCCCTAAGTGGATTCTTAGGAAATCACGAATCAGACCATTTATACTTACTTCAACAAAATAAACACGAGCCTCTTCGATAGAAGAACTTTTTTTGTCTTGGTTCCAATTCAACACTAAACAAGTACGAACTAATTGAATACTTGTGTTAGAAATTCCCTGAATTGGTTTACCATTTCCATAAAGAATATAATTGACAACTCGAAGTTTCAGATTCTCTTTTTCCTGCAATAAATCCGGCGGAAAAAGTCTTTCTAAATTTATACCGTCCCCTCTTTCATATATGAGTACTGGTCGAACCAAAACAAAAGACTTTTTCTTGGTAGGTGTGATCCGTTGGACATAGATCCAATTTTTCACCTTTTTCGACTCCTTAGAATTTGTTTTTACCGTTCCTGGTGGTATCAAGATACCACTGTATCGGGATATCTTATCTGTCGCCCTCGGAAAATGGATATCTCCAGAAAAGATTTTAAGTTCCATTTTTTTTTTTTTTCTCTCTATTCGGATCAACCCCCCTACTCGACTTTTTGTATTAAAAGTGATTTGTGTATCGACTCCAACGATACTATTGTTCCGTACCATTAGGGAAGAAGATTCGGGTAAAATATATACTTCTTCGGGAATGAAAAAAAAGCGATCTACTTTCATTTGGTATTTTGGCTGAAATTCTTTGACTCCTCGATACTCAACTAAATCCTCTTTTTTGACAATTGACTGCACCCCTATAGCCACATATTTAGTAATTCCTGAACTCTTTCTTCGGTATTGGGGATCGTCAAAATAAGCAAAAATACTATTTCTACGGAAAATGCCATTTATAGGTATTTCAATCAAGATATCGGAGTGGGACATTAGTTCTTTTTCTTGAATCGATTGGAATGGGATGATAAATCTATTTTTTCGCCTCTTTGCCAATAAATCAGAATTTTCGTGGAGAATACCAGGATATATGAAACCAGTACATATGATTCGTTTACGGTCTGAATAATCAAGAATTCCACTTTCTTTTTTACTTTTACTCGAAAGATATGAACTAAAGAATTTGTGTTTAACTTTATCATTATTTACTGAAGGGTTAGAGATATATCCTCTTTCGACAGAAAGAGAATGAACGTTTATTTGATCTTGATCCTTGTGTAGCGAAAACGGGACTATACTGGATCTGCACGAACCCCCTGACAATATCCATAAATGGCTTGTTTTTGGTAAAAGATGGACGTTACTATATGTAAATTCAGATGCATGGTATACATCAGTACTCCAGTGCATTTCTCCTTCTGAATCGGAATAAATATGTTTTCGAACCCTCTCCGTAAAATTCAAAGTGTATGTTCCCGAGCGAATTTCAGCAATCACTTGTTCTGATTCTACATATTGATCATTTTGAACTAAAAGAAAACTTTTTGGTGGAATAGTCACGTTGTGTATAATATCTTGACTCTCAATAGTTACATATAAGTCCATAGAACAGAGAAAAGCGGGATGCCCATGACGTGTACGCGTGGGATGAACCAAACCCTTATTAAATTTGATTTTTCCATTAGAGGGAGCTCGTACATGTTCGGCAGTACCCCCTGTGAATACTCCGCCGGTATGAAACGTTCTTAATGTTAGTTGAGTACCCGGCTCTCCAATGGATTGACCCGCAATAATACCTACAGCTTCTCCCAATTCCACCAGGTCGCCATGAGTAGGACTTCGACCATAACATAATCGACAGATCCAGGACGTACTTCTACAAGTAAAAGGAGTTCGAATAGATATTGGTTGTGTTCGAAAGGTGATGAATCGATTGACAAGTCCAATCCCAATATCTTGATTTCGCGTGGCAATGCATCGTAGACCCATATATATATTGTCTGCTAATACACGACCTATTAATGTTTGAATAAAAATTCTTTCCGGTATCATTCCATTTCGAGAACTCACAGAAATCCCTCGGGTGGTGCCACAATCTGTTCTACGTACAACAATGTGTTGAACTACTTCAACAAGTCTGCGCGTAAGATATCCAGCATCTGATGTTCGTACAGCAGTATCCACAACTCCTTTTCGGGCTCCATAGCAAGAAATGATATATTCTGTTAAAGACAATCCTTCGCGTAGATTGCTTTGAATGGGTAAATCAATCATTTGTCCTTGTGGATCCGACATTAATCCTCTCATACCTACTAATTGATGTACTTGAGATGCATTTCCCCTAGCTCCCGAAAAGGACATTATATGGACTGGATTAAAGGGTTCCGTCATCCTAAAATTCGGATTCATTTCTTGTCGCAAATATTCACTTGTAGCATACCATATCTCAATGGATTGGCGTAATTTTTCTATCGCGTGTACATTTCCATAATGATGGTGTTTTTCCAAAATAAAACTTTGTTGTTCAGCATCTTGGACTAGCCATCCTTTCGAAGGTATTGTTAAAAGATCATCAATTCCTAATGAAATAGATGTAGCAGTGGCTTGCTGGAAACCCAGAGTCTTTACTTGATCCAGGATGTGTGATGTATATGCCATTCCGAAGTGATCTATGAATCGACTAATAATTCGTTTAATGGCAGTTCCATCGATCACTTTATTGTGAAAGAAGAGATTGGCCCGTTCGGCCATAAATACCTCCATATTCCGATGAATAGGGCTCGGCAATAGATTTGAGTTAATGCTTGGAAAACTTCCTTTTCTCAATCTTGATTCGCGTACAAATTCAGGAACTAGAGTCCTAGTTGCACCAAAGAGATCTGAATTCAGACCAATGTCATAAAATCACTTAGCTTCGATCCCTATGATTAGATTAGGTACCGTCTGAGCAGGCTTGGGAAAACCCTTGTATAGCTTCTTCGATTTCTCGATAAAGATAAATATGACCAACAGTGGTTCGAATGTATATAGAAAGAATTTTTTTTTTTATACTTCTTACTATTAGATAGTGTCCATAAATCTCATGATAGGTACCTAAAGATCCAAAGTGACCTTCGATGGGAGCTTCTCTTGAAGCAATAAGGCCTTGATCTAGTTGCCACCGAAGCCACAAAGGGCTCGCTAAATTGATTCTTTTCTGGCGATAAGCTCCAATTGCATCATAGGAATTACAAAAAAAGGGTTCTTTTATATACTTATCCTTATTAGCATTAGCGTCAATTTTTTCATTTTGAAAATTTCTGCAATTAAACGGATTATACCTATTTGCGGAAATACCTCGACGATTCCCGCTTGTTAATACATAGAGTCCCATAAGCATATCTTGAGTTGGTACGGAAATGGGATCTCCTATAGCTGGAGACAAGAGATTCATATGAGAAAACATAAGTAAACGAGCCTCCGCTTGAGCCTCCAACGATAAAGGTACATGAACAGCCATTTGATCCCCATCAAAATCTGCATTGAATCCCTTACGAACTAATGGATGTAAACAAATAGCACGTCCTTCCACTAAAATGGGTTGGAATGCCTGTATGCCTAATCTATGCAGAGTAGGCGCTCTATTTAGCAATATAGGATGTCCTCGCATAACCTCCTGAAGTATTCCCCATACAATTGGCTCTTTTTCCCGAATTTTA